CAATCTTGTGAAACCGTAGCGTAGGCGAAACCTGGCAGCCCGCCCAGACCCAGAGTTTGACCTTCTCCGGCCCTGGTAGGAAACCCCACTTTCCTTCCCCCAGCAGGCAACAACACTGGGAGAAAGACGATCAGGATCTCACGTGTGGCAGATGTTGGAACAAACTCCGAATCCAAGAGGTACCTACCTAGAAAGGAAACTCACCACTCACTGGTAAAAGAGAAGAGAGAAAGGACCAATTGAAGGCCCCGGGGCCGGAATGCGGTAGGGTCTTCAAGCCCCATGCTCGATTCTCGAGATTGATTCATGGGCCGTCTCGCGAAGATCTTCGATCCTTCGCCATCGCGAGAATATAGCGATCGAAGAGCTATCGCTCAGCTGCTTCGCGTATTACGAAAGTAGTATTGCCCGAAGGGGGCATGCTGCAAGAGCGTAGGTGACTGGTAAGCGTAGGAGGTGTGCCCGAAGGGCAGCGGCAGCAGTGTGGTTCCAGGTGCCGTCGCTAGATTGAGATCTGCAGGGTGGCGGGGACTTCGCCTGCCTTATATCGGGTGAAGAGAAGGGGTGGTAGGCTTAGTAGGGCTCGAACCTACAATATAACCGTTATGAGCGGTACGTTTCAACCAATTAAACTATAAGCCCCTACGGATCTCTACATGCAATTTGCTCACTTCGGGAAGAGCGGACGGAAAGGGGGCCTTTGCTCTATCTGCTTCTTCCTCTTCCCAGGAATGAACAATTAGAAAAAAAAAAAAATGATTTTCTTTTCTTATTGTTGATAGATAGATATAGAATATTCTATATCTATTATTTATTAAAATAATATAATAATTAAGCAAGCGGCCCTTTCGCGACTCAAACTGCCGGTACGCTTTCCGGCTCGAAACGACTCAAACGGGTGGGGGCTCTATATTTGCTTGCAATGCCGGCTGTTCGCGTTTAGTTAAAAGTAGAAGTAGAGGGCGCCCTTTGCCCCACACTTCAATAAAAGTAAAAAAGTCTAAATTAAGTAAGAAAAAGTACATAAAAAGAAAGAAAAACTTAGTTACGGGAACCGAAGGTTAGGCCGACTACTTACTTTAGTATAGCTAAACCTAAAAAAGTTTATTCCTACCCCCTTTTCTTCCCCTTTCTGTCAATGTTGCCAATTCCCAGAATACTAATGTACCCTCGTGCATACAGTTGTCCAACTACTTTCTTCTTCCGACTTTTTTAGCCACTTCCGCATCTGTCGTATTCGGGAGAGCTTGCTTCGTGTCGGAGCATTTAGCAATGCCCAGCAGCCTGGTGAGGGCTGGCTGCCCGGGGACAGGTTAAGGCAGGGCCCGCTGGGCTTGCTTCTCATGAGATTGGGTGAGGGAATCGGAAAGGGGCTCATAAACCAGGCGGGCGGGCTTTTGGGCACGCGGAAAAGGGAAAGTGGATGGAGGGTGCTTCTCAGCTAGAGTTGGGGGCGGGGTCGCTATACTATAGTGGCTAGGGTGAGTCTTCCTACACGGCTGGACGCCCGGCTCTAGACGAAGCCGCGGGGGTTACCACCACATCCTCTCCCGATAGACTCGAAGCTCTTCATAGTCCGGCGGGGTAGCAAATTTTCTCTCAAAAAGAGACAGGCCGGAGATAACAGAGGAAGGTATTCGGTTCAAAAAATATACAGCAGTCAAAACAGCTTCAGCCAAAAATTGACTAGGGACAGAAGCGGAGAGCAAGAGAGAGCGAGCTGTCTCCAATATATGGCGATGCTTCCGCTCGGCAACTCCATTCTGCTGAGGAGTGTGGGGGCAGGATCGTTGGGAAAGCGCTTTGTAAATGAAGTGAGTTGAAGCAAGCAGAGTTCGGAAGGCAGCGGAGATATATTCACCTCAAGAAGAAGAACGGAAAACCTTGATTTTAGTCAATTTTTTCATTCTTCTGTCAAAAATGACATATACGGCCTCCTTTCGATAACAGAGAGGCAGAATGGGTTTCGGACACAAGATCAAAAAAAGAAGTAGAAAAAGCGTCTTTAATATTAATAAAGGAAGGGCCGAGTCTTTTCTCAGCTTGCAACCCATACAAGTAGAAATCTCAATGTTAGGTACAGACCCCAACATTCCAGTAGAAATAAAATATCTAAGTCTTGGGCTGGAGACATGTCCTAATCTACGATGCCACAACAAAAAAAGGGGAGTAGAGAAAACAACACCAGAAAAGGTAAACGAAGTTTCTCAAAAAGAGAGCTTGCCAACTCTACGGTCCTTCCCAATCAATCCCTTACTCCATAAGGCCTCTCGCATGATCCTCTACAAGACAGGAGGTAGGAGATAAGTGAATATAAGCATTTTCTTTTTCAAGCCGGAAAGAAGATTCACTGAGAACAGAAAGATGAAAAAGAGCAGAGCATATTCGATGATAACGAGAGAGAGTACCAAGACTAGTTAGAGGGAATTGCTCGGAGTTTGCAGTTTAAACTATAAGGAACTTAGATAGAGAACGAAGAGAAGAAAGAAGTGAAGAATCA